GTGAATTTAGTTTCTTGATTATGTACTTTAGATCATAAGCGTATAGGAGTAATATACAGTTTAATGGGTATATGAGCTGGTTTTGTTGGGTTAGGTTTAAGTTTACTTATTCGTATACAAATGATTGAGCCATATCATAATATTTTACCATTAGAAGTTTATAATAATGTTATTACTAGTCACGGTATAATTATGATTTTTTTTTTCTTAATGCCAGTTTTAATAGGTAGGTTTGGTAAATTTTTAATTCCTTTATTACTGGGCTTAAGGGATTTAAATTTACCACGTTTAAATGCATTAAGTGCTTGGTTACTTGTTCCTTCTAGGGTTTGTTTAATTATAAGAATGTATATTAAAGGTAGAGGTTTAGGTTGAACTTTTTATCCTCCTTTATCTAGGAGAATATTTAGTAGTAGGGTTGGTGCAGATTTTTTTATGTTTTCGTTACATTTAGCAGGTGTATCTAGTATTTTAAGTTCTATTAATTTTATTTGTACTATCTACTCTGTTACATATTTTAGCGTTAATCATGAGATGATATCTGTAGTTGTTTGAACTTATTTATTTACTTCAATATTATTGTTATTGTCTTTACCTGTTTTAGCGGCTGGTATAACAATGCTTTTATTTGATCGTAATTTTAATGCTTCTTTTTTTGATCCAATGGGGGGAGGAGATCCGGTTTTATTTCAACATATGTTTTGATTTTTTGGTCATCCAGAGGTATATGTATTAATTTTGCCCGGTTTTGGGATAGTTAGACATATATGTTTAAGAATAAGAAAAAATAGAGAGCCTTTTGGTTATTTAGGTTTAGTTTTTGCTAGTTTTTCTATTCTTTGCTTAGGTTGTGTAGTATGGGCTCATCACATGTTTACAGTAGGAATGGATTTAAAGACTACAGTGTTTTTTAGTTCAGTTACAATGATTATAGGAGTGCCGACAGGTATTAAGGTATTTTCTTGATTATTTATGCTTTGTAGGAGAAATATTAATAAGGGTGACCCTATTTTATGATGAATAGTTTCATTTATTATTTTATTTACTATTGGAGGAGTAACAGGTCTTGTTTTATCTGCTTCTGTACTAGATTTATTATTACATGATACGTGATTTGTAGTAGCTCATTTTCATTATGTCTTTTCATTAGGTTCTTATACGAGTGTAGTAATTTCTTTTATATGATGATGGCCTTTAATTAGAGGTTATACTTTAAATAAGGTTCTTTTACAAAGACATTGTATTATTTCTGCTATTGGTTTTAATTTATGTTTTTTTCCGATGCATTATTTTGGTATGTGTGGTTTACCACGTCGAGTTTGTGTTTATGATGCTTCTTTTAATTGAATTAGGCATATATGTACTTTAGGAAGTTTAATTTCTTCTTTAAGTGCAGTGATGTTTGTATTCATTTTATGAGAATCAGTGTATGTGGGCAATATTAATGCAGGTAGTTGAGGGGGAAGGTATGTTCAGACTAAATTTTTAGGTGCTCCTGCTCCGTACCATGTATTATTTGGAGAAAATATTAAGCATTGATATGCTTAATGTGCGTAAAATAGTTTAATAATAAAATATTGGTTTTGTAAACAAAGTTATGCTTTAATGTGTTTTTTATAAGTGATATCAAATAGTTTTTATTAAAGGTTACCTTTTGTATCATGATTAAATTATTAATTTTGTTTATTGACAAAATCTCGAAATAAACTGATTTAATTTGATATTTTTGCTTGGGTAAAGTAATGTATAAATATCATATTCGTTGTGATAAATTAGTCGAAGTTTATTATAACTAGATAACAAATGAAGAGTTTAAGCATTAAATTAGCTTTGAGGTTAATTTAATTTTTATAAATTTTATTTATATGTAATTTTTAGTGGGTTTAAAAGTCACTTAACTAGTTAAGTGTTAAAACTAAATTTGTTTTATAAATTTAATTTTATATAATTTTTGTTTGTATTTAATTATTTAATAAATATATGTTTAAATAAGTAGTAAAATAATGTATTAATATCTCGTTTTAAGCTGTAATGTTTATTAAAAACATTTCTATATACATGTTTATATAGTATAGCCTGCTCAGTGTGTAAGTTTATATAAATAGCCGCAGTATTTTGACTGTGCTAAGGTAGCATAATTGCTTGTCCCTTAAATAGGGAATTGTTTGAATGGCTGAATAAGTTTAATTAAGATTTATATATTTTGATGAAATTAGTTTATGAGTCAAGAATCTCATAGTATAATATAAGACGGAAAGACCCCGAGAACTTTTATTATATTTTATTTGGGGCAAATTTATTATTTTAATTAAATTTAGAACCAGATTTTTATCTGTTTATTGAATAAGTTACCTCGGGGATAACAGGGTAAGAAATAAAGAGAGTACACATCGATTTATTTAATTGCTACCTCGATTTTGACTTAAGTATAACATATTGGCGCAGAAGCTTTTTATGTAGGCCTGTTCGGCCTTTAAATACTTTCATGAGTTGAGTTAAGACCGGTGTAAGCCAGGTTGGTTCTTATCTATATTGGTATTTTTATAGTACGAAAGGATTTAAAAATATTTATGTTAATTATAACAAGATATTTTTTGTTATAGTTTTTGATAGTTTAATTATGGCTAAAAAAATAAAGTATAAATAATTACATAGGTAAATTTTATTATAATTGATTTAATTTTATTGTTTGTATAACAGGTAAGTCCTAGTAATGAGTTTTTGTTAATTTAGGTAACTAAGAATAAGGTTTATACTATAAAGGGGAGAAGGCACAGTGCCAGCATCTGCGGTTATTCTGTCTCTTTTATTTTTTATAAATTATTTTAAATATAAATATTAATAAATAACAGTTTAAAGTTTTGATTTTATTTTAGAATTTTTATATTTATTTTTTATTTTAACCTTTTTTATAATACAAATTAGATACTTGTTTAATTTAGGGTATAATAAGTTTTAATTTTAGTTTTAACTAAAACAATTTGGCAGCTAACTATTCCTTACGGGGGAAGGTGTTTAGTAAAAGATGTTCCGCTTAATATTTTACTTATTTTATTTAGTTAGTGTACATCCGGTTAAAGACAAATATTTAAAAATAATAATATGTGAATATAACATTTTATTTAAGCCAGGTCTATGTGCTACTGATAAATAAGTTTTTAATGCCTTACACTAAAAATAAATTAAAAATTTTAGGACTCGTTAGTAAAATTAAATAAATTTGTTAATTTGAAAAAGGTTTAATTAGGGTACACACCGCCCGTCAATCTCGGTTTATGCTGAGATAAGTCGTAACATGGTAGCCCTTGGGGAACCAGGGGCTAGTAAGCTAATATTATTTAATTAATTGTTTAGCTAAAAATGAAATTAAGTATTTTATATATGGATGTTGTTTCTTATATTAGTCTATTATGTATTTTTATTGTTGTTTTTGTTATGGCATTTTTATTTTATATAGTTATATTTACAAAGGGTGTTATGGCTATGGATTCTGAGAGTTCAATGTTAGAACTTGTTTGAACAATTGTACCCACATTTGGGGTTTTATTTTTATGCATATTTAATGTAAACTTTGTTTTAAGTAATATTGAAGGGGAAGTAGACGACACTAGTAAGATTATAGGTCGGCAATGGTATTGAAGCTATGAAAATCAAAAAGGGTGTTATGATTCATATATGCTTAGATTAATCAATAATGTAGATAATCCCTTAGTGTTATCTTATGGTAAGACTAATCGTTTACTTATTACTTCTTCTGATGTTATTCATTCATTTTCTGTGCCTAGTTTAGGTTTAAAGGCAGATGCTATACCAGGGCGAATCAATCAAATTATAACTATACCTGATCGAGTTGGTATTTTTGTAGGTTATTGTAGCGAATTATGTGGTGTTAATCATTCTTATATGCCTATTGTTGTAGAAGTAATTAAAAGTTAGATTTATTAAAAGATAATTGAGTGCTTGTAACAATTAAAGATGTCAGAAAGTTTATGAGCTTGTTTTAGGTACAAGATATAGTACAAGGGGGTACTTCTTTAAAGTAAGATAGAAAATTTTCATTTGTAATTTGAAATTACAAAAATTGCTTCATTAGCAAGTCTTATTATTAATCGGGTGTGATTAAGCATATTAATTTTTCGTATTAAAGGTAATTTTTAATAATTGATTAATAAAAATGTTAAGTTTATTTATTTGCTTTTATTTAATAGGTAGAGCTAGTTATTTGTTAGTAGGCAGTTTATTGCACTATTGTTTACTCCTTGTATTTAAAGCTATTTGTATAACTTTCTCTTTATATTTACTTAGTAAAAGTATGTGGTATGCAATAATATTTTATATGGTTTATGTAGGGGGTATTTATATTCTTTTTATTTTTCTAAGTGTGTACACGCCTAAAACAAGACAAAGATTAGATATTGGTCGATTAGGATTATTTTTTTTAGTTTTTTTTTGTTGGGAGATAAGAAATTTATTTAATTCAAAAGATCTGGCTCTACTAGATGAAAGTTTTTATTTTTGTTCTTTTAAAGAATGTTTAAGTTATTTATTTATATGTAGTTTTTTATTATTAGGTTTTTTTTTAGTTTCTTATATAAGGGGTAGTAAGGAATATTTTATTCGTTAATTTATACAGGTGTCAAAAATTTATGAGTTAATTTTAAGCGTTAAATATAAGGTTTTTAGTGCCTTTCTGTATTTTACTAGCTTAATATAAATAAAGTATATAAAATTGTAAATTTTGGGGTAATAAGGTATTTTTAGCTAGAATGTTAATAAACTAAATAAATTACACTTATATTTCGATTATAAGGTTGGGTGAATATTACTCTGTTAATATATATGTTTATTCTACTATTATTATTGTTAGGTTTATTGTTAATAAATAATTGTTATATTAGTTTAACTATTACTATGTTAGGTAAGCATTGTTTAGATATTGTATTAACTATTTGTGAGAAAAAAATTATTTGTTATTTTATGCTTTTTGTTTGTTCATGTGTTGTTTTTACGTTTAGAAGCCATTATTTTGGCATTAGTAAATGAAATTTAAAAATTATGATTTTATTGTTTGTGTTTGTTATGTATTTTTTAATAAGGACAAATAGTTTATTAAGAAGTTTAATAGGCTGAGAATATCTTGGTGTAGTAAGATTTTTTTTAATATTATACTATCAAAAATATGATACATTTCATGCTGCCAATGTTACATTAGTGAGATCCCGTTTTGGGGATGTAGGGCTTTTTTTCTTTTTAGCCTTAATTAATAGGAGTTTTTTTAAATTTTTAATTTTTATATGATTATTTGTAATTATAGGAAGTAAGAGGGCTAGTTATCCTTTTTCCAGGTGATTGATTGAAGCTATGCGTGCTCCCACTCCTGTTAGGAGACTTGTACATTCTTCAACATTAGTTGCAGCGGGAGTTTGATTTTTAAAAAATTATTATGGTTTAATAGATTTAAGTAGATTAAAATTTATTTTATTTTTTTCTTCTTTAACTGTATTTTTTAGTGTGATTAATTTGTTAAAATATTGTGATTTAAAGAAGTTAATTGCTTTATCTACTTGTAAAAAAATAAAATGATGTATTATATTTACTATATTGGGTTGTAAAATTTTAGCTCTTATACAATTGATGGTACATGGTATAGGAAAGTGTTTATTATTTTGTGCTGTAGGAGATAAATTAAAAGGTAATGAAGGCAAACAATTTAGTAGATCGGCTATTAGAAAAATAATGTATAGTAATTTAAAAACATATTATATTGGATGTTTATCTTTATTATTGGCAGGTAGTTTTTTTAAAGGGGTTTATTTTAGTAAGCATCTATTTATTACTTATTTAGCTAAAAATTGCAATGTAATATTTTTAAGTTTATTATATATATTAATTTTAGGTAGTTTTATATATTCTATTCGGATTTTTTTTCTTTTTTTAAATTTATTAAATTTAAGTTTAATTAAAACATTGATGAATAATTTTTTTGTTATAAGTTGTTTTATTTGATTACCGGGTATTTTGGGTTATTATTGTTGTGAGGCTATAGAGGAAGACTCACATTTATTAGGAATTTCGAGTTTAATAGTTTTTATATTACCATTTATGGGAATTAGATTAGGAATTTTTATTTATTTTTTAAATAATATTAGAAATTGGCATAGTTTGTTTAGTGGACAGGATTTATTGGTTTATTTTTTTTACTCATTATCTAATTATGTTTGTTATATAAGAAATTTTATATCTAATTTACGATTAGAGATAAAAGGAATTTCAAATTTATTTATATTTTTAAGTAAATTAAATTTAACAGTATTAAAAAGAGGTTTTATAATATTAATATTTTTATTAGTGTTATCTTTAATATAAAGAAAGTTATTAGGGGTTGCTTCTAACAACTCAAAGAGGAATATTATATCCTCAGCTTTTTATTTTTGTAATAGCTTTAGGCATTTCATTTTGCAAAAATGAATTTAGAGTTTTATTACTCTTTACAAATTTTTTTATAATGATAGTATAATAAGTACGTTAATTTTCCAAATTAAAAGTTTATGGATTTATAATCATTATAAATTAAAAATTTTAATAAATTAATTATTTTAATATTTTACACTATTTAAATGGTATTTTTTTTATATAAAAAATTTTTTACAAAAACCCTTTTATACAGTGTAAAAAATTTTTTTATAAAAGGTATATACCTTATGTAAAAAATTTTTATATATAAAATTATCCTGTAAAAATAGGTTAATTGGTAAAATATAAAATTAAGATATATAATACAAATTATTTATTTTATATATTATATAAACTTATATAATATATAATAGTATATATAATAGTATATTTATATATTATATAAACTTATATAATATATAATAGTATATATAATAGTATATTTATATATTATATAAACTTATATAATATATAATAGTATATTATATATTATATAAACTTATATAATATATAATAGTATATATAATAGTATATTTATATATTATATAAACTTATATAATATATAATAGTATATTATATATTATATAAACTTATATAATATATAATAGTATATATAATAGTATATTTATATATTATATAAACTTATATAATATATAATAGTATATTATATATTATATAAACTTATATAATATATAATAGTATATATAATAGTATATTTATATATTATATAAACTTATATAATATATAATAGTATATTATATATTATATAAACTTATATAATATATAATAGTATATATAATAGTATATTTATATATTATATAAACTTATATAATATATAATAGTATATTATATATTATATAAACTTATATAATATATAATAGTATATATAATAGTATATTTATATATTATATAAACTTATATAATATATAATAGTATATTATATATTATATAAACTTATATAATATATAATAGTATATATAATAGTATATTTATATATTATATAAACTTATATAATATATAATAGTATATTATATATTATATAAACTTATATAATATATAATAGTATATATAATAGTATATTTATATATTATATAAACTTATATAATATATAATAGTATATTATATATTATATAAACTTATATAATATATAATAGTATATATAATAGTATATTTATATATTATATAAACTTATATAATATATAATAGTATATTATATATTATATAAACTTATATAATATATAATAGTATATATAATAGTATATTTATATATTATATAAACTTATATAATATATAATAGTATATTATATATTATATAAACTTATATAATATATAATAGTATATATAATAGTATATTTATATATTATATAAACTTATATAATATATAATAGTATATTATATATTATATAAACTTATATAATATATAATAGTATATATAATAGTATATTTATATATTATATAAACTTATATAATATATAATAGTATATTATATATTATATAAACTTATATAATATATAATAGTATATATAATAGTATATTTATATATTATATAAACTTATATAATATATAATAGTATATTATATATTATATAAACTTATATAATATATAATAGTATATATAATAGTATATTTATATATTATATAAACTTATATAATATATAATAGTATATTATATATTATATAAACTTATATAATATATAATAGTATATATAATAGTATATTTATATATTATATAAACTTATATAATATATAATAGTATATTATATATTATATAAACTTATATAATATATAATAGTATATATAATAGTATATTTATATATTATATAAACTTATATAATATATAATAGTATATTATATATTATATAAACTTATATAATATATAATAGTATATATAATAGTATATTTATATATTATATAAACTTATATAATATATAATAGTATATTATATATTATATAAACTTATATAATATATAATAGTATATATAATAGTATATTTATATATTATATAAACTTATATAATATATAATAGTATATATAATAGTATATTTATATATTATAACAAAATTTAATTTTTCTATATTTAAAATTTTCTTTTTTAAAAGTTTGTTTTTATGAATTGATTGCCTTTTTATAAAGCTAATGTTATTGGTTTAGGTATTATTAGTTGTTTTTTATGAAAGTTAAATGGGTTGTTATTATTTTTAGTATTATCTTTATTTTCTATAATTTTTATGTTACAAGAAAATCGTTTTGCTATTAAGCATTTTATAGATGCTTTTTATTTGTTTATATTAAGAGAAGTAGCAATATTTTTTTCTTTATTAAGTGGTTGTTTATGATTTAGTGAAGAAGATAAGTTATTTTTATCTCATTATTTAGAGATTCCTTTAATGGGTACTTTTCTTTTAATTGGTTCTTCTTATACTGTTTCTTTATATCATGCTTCTTTTATTTTAAAAAATTTTATTAAGAAATCTTTATTAGTTATGACTATATTTTTAGGCTTTTTATTTATTTTATTACAAGGTGTTGAGTTTAGGGAGTGTTTATGAAGATTTTCTTCTTCTAGTTATTATGGGTGTTGTTTTTCTGTTATAGGTTTACATTTAACTCATGTTTTTATTGGTCTAGTAATGCTTGTGATTGTATTATATTATAAATTTAATGGTAAGATGTTAGAGTATTATAATGATTTAGTTGTTATATATTGGCATTTTGTTGATTATATTTGATTATTAGTTTATTTTATAGTTTATATTATGTAAATTTTATAATTAAGTTAAGAAGACTAAACTATTAGCTTGTGGTGCTAAATATACAAATTTTGTATTATAAAATGTTAGTCAATTTATTGCGTAATAATTTAGTGGATTTACCAACTAAAGGTTATTTAAATTATTATTGATGTTCTGGTTTTGCGATTGGTTTTTTTTTAGTTATACAAGTAGTTTCGGGTATAATGTTATCTTTATTTTATGTTGCAAATGAAAAAATTAGTTTTAGTGTTGTCATGGAGGACATAACTAATAGTCTATTAATTGGTTGATTAATTCGTTATGCACATGTATGGGGTGTTAGTTTTATTTTTTTAATTTTTATAATACACATGGGACGTGCTTTATATTATTCTAGTTATACTAAGGTCGGTCTTTGAAATGTAGGTTTTGTTTTATATCTATTAATGATGGTAAAAGCCTTTTTAGGTTATGTTTTACCTTGACATCAAATGTCTTATTGAGCAGCGACAGTTTTAACATCTGTAATACAAAGTGTTCCTTATGTAGGGAATATTATTTATATTTATATAGTTGGTGGTTTTGCAGTAACAAATTTAACATTAGTTCGATTTTTTGCTTTACATGTAATTTTAGCGTTTGTAATATTAGGCCTAGTTGTCGTTCATTTAGCCTATTTACATTATAAAGGTTCAAATAAAAGATTATTTAGTAGAAGGGGTTATACAGATGTTGTTCGTTTTCACAGCTATTATACAAATAAGGATTTATTTGTTGTTTCAGGTGGGTTAGTCTTATTTATTTTTATATTATTATATTGTCCTAATCTTGCTTTAGATGAGGAGGGTTTTATAGCAGGAGACCCTATGGTTACTCCTGCTAATATAAAGCCTGAATGATATTTTTTATTTTTTTATGCTATGTTGCGTTCTGTAAGATCTAAGTTAGGGGGATTAATATTTGTTATTATATTTTTAATTTTATTATGACTCCCAACAAAAAATTCTTCTTGTGTGTATAGTGTTTCTCGCCAAGTTTTATTTTGATTATTTGCTTGTGATTTATTATTTTTAAGTTATTTAGGTGCTTGTCCATCAAGATTTCCTTATGTTATTTTAGGTCAATTAGCAAGAACTTTTATGATATTAATTTTATTTTGTTATAAGTTTTTTTGAATTAATAATGTATAGGTTTAATGGTTTAAATCCCCTGGTTTAGTAGTGTACATCTTTAGTTTATGGGTTTATTAATATTATTTTTTTTATTTAATTGATTTTTAATAAGTTATAATGGCTTTAATTATTTAGGTATTTTGTTATTATTAGAAAATTTTAAAGTTTTTATTCTTTTATACTTGTTTTATGTATCAAGGTTTGATTATAATATAAATTTCATTTTATTTATTGTGTTTGCAACAGTTGAAGTGACATTAGGCTTAGTTATATTAACTCGTGTATGAAAAAGAGATTCTTTATTAAAAGATTAGTATTAATTTATAGTTTGTTTATTATAGTTTGTAGAGGTTTATATATTAAAGGGTTTTTTTTATTGGATAAAAAAGGCTTATATCTCTCTTTTATAACTTTAATATATTTAATGGTTTTTTGTGTTGAGTTACAAGGACAGGATAAGACTATAAGTTTTTTATTATTATTAAGAGGTGTATGTTCATTAATTTGTTTTTTAACCAATAAAATACTGGTTTTTTGGTTAAGTTATGAGTTAACTATTTTTCCTTTATTATTTTTAATATTATTTTGGTCTCCTTATTCAGAACGTTTTATTGCTTCTTGGTATTTAATGGGTTATATTTTATTTACAAGCCTACCCATGTTATTAATTTTTATTATATATTATTTTAATAATTTAAATTTAAGGGCATTGGTGTATACATATAATAAAATTAAAATTTTATTAGTTATTATATTATCTTTTATATTTTTTACAAAGGTTCCTTATCCCCCATTTCATAGTTGATTACCTATTGTGCATGCAGAAGCTAGTAAATTAGTTTCTATGGCACTTAGGGGGTATGTTATGAAGTTGGGTTTAATAGGGATTTTTCGTTTTTGTCTATTAAATAATTTATATTTTTTAGAGTTTTATTTATTTATTTGTTTTTTTTTCTCTTTATATTTTTTATGTTCAGCTATTAAGGAGTTGGATTATAAGCGTTGGCTTGCTTATCTTAGGCTTTCTCATATACAAATTGCTGGGGTAGGCTTATTAGTTAGTTATTTTTTAAATTACGAGCAGGTATTTTTATATAGTTTAGGGCATGGTTTATCTGCTATATTATTATTTTTTTTTTTAGGCCAGTTAGCTGATTTAACAGGAAGTCGTAACTGATTGATTTTATTAAATGCAAAACAGAAAGGAATTATTTTTTTAACTTTTTTTTCATTAGGATTATTAACGGCTGCTTCTTTTCCTCCCACATTACAGTTTTTTATTGAGGTTAAAATTTTAAGACAAAGACAATTTTATTATTTTCTAATTTTTTGTTTTATTTTTTATATATTTTTAGCGGGTCTAGTACCAATGTTAATTTTGGCTAGGAGAATAGTAAAAGCTCAACTTAAGGTTAATATGAGATTTGTTTCCCAATATAAATTTATTATTTTATCAATATTAATATTATTTTCATTCTGTTTATTTATTTTTATTATATAATATAATTTGTTAAATATATAGTGTGGGGTAATTTGCATTTTATTTTTTGGTAATAAGGGAGATTTGTTTCTACTATAATTTTTTTTAGCTTAAATTTAGAGCATTAGTTTGAAGGTCTAGGGGTACCTTATTTCGGGTAGAAGAAAGAATAGGTTAACATAAACCAATTGGCTCATACCCAATAAATACTTTTTTAGTTTCTTTCAATGATATTAAATACTTATTATTTAAGATCTTCTTTATTTAAGGGAGTTTTTGGAAAGAATGAAAATAATATTTTTCAGTTATTTTTATTTTTTTTATTAATTGTGTTTTTATTTTTACGAATTCCTTTTATTTATGGTAGAATGGGGTTTTTTAGTGTAGTTTTTTTAATGATTATTCCTTTATTTCTTAGCTTATTTTTTATCCGATTAGAATTTAGGTTATTTGATTTTTTTTCTTCTTTAATACCAGGGGGAACTCCTCTATGAATTGCGCCTTTAGTAGGCGTAGCTGAAACAATTAGTTATATAGTTCGGCCCTTTGTATTAATTATTCGTCCTTTTTTAAATATTACTATTGGTGCAATAGGTGTGGCTGCTGTAGGGGGTATGTCATTTAGTATTAGGGGAAAGATGTTAATATTATTTATGTCTTTTCTTTTTTTTTATGAGGTTTTTGTTGCCATAGTTCATTGATTTATTGTAGTGAATATTTTATTGTTTAGAAAGGATCATTAATTGTAAATAGTAATGTCTGTATATTTAGTTATAATTTTACGTTCTATTGTTGGCTTATAAGTTAGCAAGCTTAAGAGGAAAATCCCTATATTTTATACTCAGTAGTTTAAGAGCATTATTTTTTTTTGTATTTTGTTTATTTACTAAAAAATTTTTATTTTTTTGAGTTTCTTTTGAAGTAGCAATGCTTTTATTGTTACCTCTTTTTTTTGAAAAAAAGAGTAGTAAAGTTAAAATTTATTACTCTATAATTTTGTATTTGGTTTTATCTGCATTAAGTTCTGGCTTACTTTATTTAAGATTTATTTCTTGTAGCTATGATTTTATGTTTAGACTATTTTTAATATTTAAGTTAGGTATATTTCCGATAAAATATTGAATGATTAGAATAGCTCAGAATATAAAATGAGTTTTAATTTTTTTATTTTTTGTTTGTACAAAGATTCCTCTTTTTTCATTTGTATATAAAATATTTTATGTTAAAAATAGTGATTATTTTTTTACATTATTATGCATATCTTGATTAACTAATAGTTTGATACTTCTAAACAAAGTTAGTAGTTTAAAGTTATTTTTTTGTTTATCTTTTTTAAGCTCTGGTTATGTATTTATTTTATTTTTATCTTATCTAAAAATTTATTTTTTATTAATATCATCATTAATTTTTATTCTTAATGGTTTAATATCTTCTTTTTTATTTTCATATTGTGATAAAAGATTAATGAAAAATAAAAAAAGTTTATTCTTTTTTATGATAATAAATTATGGTTTTCCTATTCCAATAACTCTTTCTTTATTTTATAAGTTTATTTCTGGGATAGGTATGATAATAAGAGGTAGTTTTTTTTTAGTTTTTTTTTGAATATTTTATTCAATATTTGATTTTTTTTTTATTTACCGTTTTATTTTAAAAAGTTATGATACTTATTATTATTGAAATGTGTAAAATTATTTTTATATATTTTAAATTAAATAATAAAACGGCATAGTTTAAATTAAAATATTTATTTTGCAGATAAAAGATAATTTATTAAATTTGTTGTTCAAATGTAAATAATTTTAGTTTAATAAAAAATATTAATTTGTCAGGTTAAAGATGCAAAAATTTGCAAGTTGTAAACAAAATAGCTTAAGTAAAGTTTTTATTTTACACATAAAAGATAATTTTTATAAATTTTTTGTTAGTGTTGTACTATAATATTGGGATTTTTTGCGGTATTTATTTATCTTTTATTTATATTATGATTTTTGTTGCATTCTATATTTTAAGGGAGCGTAAGTTATTAGGTTATGTTCAATTACGAAAGGGCCCTAATAAGGTTGGTATATTAGGTCTTTTTCAAAGTTTTGCTGATTTAATTAAGTTAATAATTAAGTTAAAGTTTAAAGGATTTTTAGGGCGTAGAAAAATAGCTTTGTTGGGGGTTGTATTAATAATTATAATAAGTTTTTTTTATGTTAGTTTATATTACTATATAATAAGAGGCTATAAGTATAAATATTCTTTATTAATTTTTTTAGTTATAACTAGGATTAGTAGATATAGTTTATTGTTAGTAGGTTGAGGTAGATTTAATAAGTATTCTTTATATGGTTCTTTACGTGCTGCTTTTGGGTCAGTTAGTTTTGAGGCTAGTTTAATGTGCTTAGTTTTAATATTTGGTTTTTATTGAAAAAAATATAGAATGTTTATAGGTGGGGTGAAAAAATTGATATTATTTGGTTTAATTCCTTTCTATTTTATGTGATTAATTTGTATTTTGTGTGAAACAAATCGTACTCCGTTTGATTATGCTGAATCAGAGAGAGATTTAGTTAGGGGATTTAAAGTCGAATATTGTAATACTTATTTTACTTGTTTATTCGCTTGTGAATATTTAATTATATATATAATGTCTTGATTTGTTAGGGTAATATTTGTAAAAAATTGGTTGTTTGGTTTATTAACATTTTTTAATGTTTTTATTGTTTTATGGGTTCGAGGCACTTTACCACGTGTTCGTTTTGATAATTATATTAATTTTATGTGGGGCCAATTATTATTAATATCTGCATTTTATTTAGGCATTATTTTATTTTAGGTTTATATAGATTAAATTATAAAATTTTAAAGCTGTTAACTTTAAGATGCTAAAAAGCTATAAACGTTTAAATAAAATTTTATTTTATAAAAATATTAGCTGATAGGGCTGCAAAGGCAGGGTATTTTGATATAGTATTATTTAAAGTGTTTAATCTTTCATCAGTAATTTGTAGTTATTTAGAATATTGTAACAAATTGATAGTTTATAAAAAATTTTATTTTTGGGGAATAAAGAACTAAATTATTTTAGTCATTTGAAAATTTTTATAGCTTAAGTAAAAAGCTTTAGATTCTTACTCTAAAAATGTCTTTTGACTAAAAATGTAAAAATAAATAAAAATATTATTTTTATAGAATGAGATTATTAATTTTATTTTTATGTATATCACTGATTTTTTTTTTATTAATTTGCTATAATAGTTTTTGATATGGAGATAAATATAGTAATGATAAAAAGTTGGTATGAATTAGAAGTTTTGAATGTGGGTTTTTAGGTGAAAAATCAAAAATTAACAGTTTTAGGGTAAAATTTTTTATACTACTAGTATTTTTTGTTGTTTTTGATCTTGAAATATCTCTTTTATTAAAATTTCCATTTCAGGGTAGTTTTTTTAAGAGCTTATATTTTTATAATATGTTTATTCTAATTATTTGCTTGGGTTATTTATTTGAGGTATTAAAGGGTTTTATAAATTGAGAAAATTGACTTTTTAAGTTATGTTAGACTATTTATTTTCAAAATAAAAAGAAATTTTATTAGATTAAAAGTTG